TTATGGCTCGAATCTTTAGTATTCTCTTATTTAGTACCTGTGTCTACTATTTAGGCAGAATACCGTCACCCATTCTTACTAAGAAACTGAAAGAAAGGGGGGAAAGCGAGGAAGAAACAGATGTAGAAATAGAAACAACTTCAGAAACGAAGGGGACTAAACAGGAACAAGAGGGATCCACTGAAGAAGATCCTTCTCCTTCCCTTTTTTGGGAAGAAAAGGAGGATCCGGACAAAATCGATGAAAGGGAAGAGATACGAGTGAATGGAAAGGAAAAAACAAAAGATGAATTCCTCTTGAAAGAGACACGATATAAAAAAAGACCCGTTTATGAAACTTGTTATCTGAATGTGGATCGGAATCAAGAAAATTCGAAGTTAGAAATATTTAAAGAAAAAAAAATTTTACGCAACTTTCGCTTTCAAAAACCTTTTGTGACTATTCTTTTTGACTATAAAAATAGGTTATTTCGTTCTATAAAAACCAATAACTTTGAAAATTAATATGTAAGAGATAGAAACTAAGAGATAGAAAGAGATTCGACCACCCCCTACAAATTTCATACTTTCTGCTACTAAAAAACTTGCAATACCAAACCCATTTGTAATTCCATCAATTATTTGTCTATCAAAAAAATTAATCACTTTCGAAAAAAATCTTATACCTTGAATTAAATAATTTTTATAGAAAAAATCAATATACCCACAATTATATGACCAAGCATATATAACATGTATTCTTTTATCAGGAAAAATTTTGAGTTTGATATAAAAACGTTTAACAAATGAATTAAAGAAATCTAAATTTTGTAAAGATGAATAAAGAGGCTTATATAAAAAAGAAGCTATAAGGATTCCGAAAGAAGCTATACTGACTGAAAAAGTCATATTTGTTATAAATTCATACCAATCCCAACCCATCAATATTTTTTTATTTTGATGTAAAAGGTTTATAGACGGAGTTAACATTTTGGATAATATATCCAACGACATTCCTTTTTGAGTGAATTGATTGAAGAAAGGAATTCCTATTACTCCAATGAAAAAAGAAACTAAACCTGCTATAATCAGAGGAAATAACATAGTATTCTCTGACTCATGGGGATATGAAAAACTTTTTTTAGTCACAAATTTTGGAATAGTAAAGAAAGGCACTATCATACTGCTTCCATTAAGTGGATTTTTATTTTTGAAAAAAAAAATAATCCTTTTATCTTTATGCCGTGTTAATAAAGGTAATAAAGAAAAATTTGTTTTAATGGACCCTTGTCCTTCTCTACCCCATAAAGATGTTGAATAGACCGAGTTTTTTTTTTTTACACTATAAGTTTGAAAATAAACATTTAAATGGCCTTCAAAAGTAAGTAAATATATCCTAAACATATAAAATGCAGTTAATCCCACGGTGGAACAGGCAATTATTGCAAAAATAGGTGAATATAACCAAGTATCATTAAGAATTTGATCTTTGGACCAAAAACAGCCAAGAGGCGGAATACCACAAAGAGAAAGTGTACCTACTAAAAACGATATTTTTGTAATCGGTACCTGTTTTCTTAAACCTCCCATAAGACCCAAATTCTGGCTTTTATCTGGAGAATAACCAACAATAGTTTCCATTGAATGAATAATAGATCCGGAGCCTAAAAACAACAATGCTTTAGAATAAGCATGAGTGATCAAATGAAACAAAGCCGCTTGATAAGAACCCATACCAAGAGCCAACATGATATAGCCTAATTGAGACATTGTAGAATAAGCTAAACCCCTCTTAATATCTTTTTGAGCAAAACCTAAAGTGGCCCCTAAAAATAATGTTATTATACCTATCACAGAAATTAGATTCATTATGTAAGGTAAAACTATTAAAAGTGGTAGAAGCCGGGCGACAAGAAAAATTCCGGCCGCTACCATAGTAGCAGCATGTATAAGAGCTGAAATAGGGGTAGGCCCTTCCATGGCATCGGGTAACCATACATGAAGGGGAAATTGAGCGGATTTAGCAATTGCACCAGCAAATAATAGAAACGCACACAAAGTATAAAATAAAAGATTAACGTCATTATTATAAACCAAGTTATTGAATATTTCAAAAAAATCCCGAAATTCTAAACTGCCCGTTATCCAAAAAAAGCCTAAAATTGCTAATAATAAACCAAAATCGCCAATGCGATTAGTCACAAACGCTTTTTGACAAGCATTCGATGCAGTAGGCCGGGTGAACCAAAAACCTATTAATAGATAAGAACACAATCCAACAAATTCCCAAAAAAAATAAATTTGTATCAGATTAGAACTAGTAACTAATCCTAACATTGACATATTGAAAAGACTCATATAAGCAAAAAACCTCAAATATCCCCGATCATGAGCCATATAATTGTCACTATAAATAAGAACCAGAATTCCAACAGTAGTGATTAATATTAACATAATAGAAGTAAGTGAGTCAACAAAGGAACCAAATTCTAAAGAAAAATCATTATTAATGGTCCAAGACCATATAGATAGATAGATAGTAGGGTTATTCATTTGTTGAAAAACCAAACAGGTTGAAAAAATCATAAGTATACTTAAGAATAAAATACTAATAAAAAACCACATACGGCGAAGATCATTTGTTGCCTTGGGGAAAAGTAGAAGTCCTGCTCCTATTAATATAGGAACAGGAAGGAGAATAAAAAGTATAATCCATGAATATTGTGTATATTGCATAAAAAAATGATTTTTATCTTAATTGTTTATGATTTATGGGCTCTTAGATTTTTTAAAATGAAAGGGGTCGGTTAATAAAAAAATTAAAATATACAGAATTTTATAGACTTAATTATTAATTATTAGTACGTATTATTACAATAATTTATAGATCTATAGAACAAGGATAAAAAATGACATTAAAAAAGTATTTGACCTGAATCATAAAAAACTAGAATTTTTATCAGAAAAGTTGTTTTTTTTGTTGACATATTCCTAATCATTAATAGATTTTTGAAACAGAATTGATTATCTTTTATTGTAAAAAAAGACATTTCTTTTTTTCGCTCGTATCTTCAAACCATAACATCCAAGACTTGGTGTTCCCTAAAATTAAAAGTATTTTTTAATAAAATAACGTTTATAAATTTAATACATTAAGTACTGATACTAGTCTCTTGTACATTTTAAAATTAAATGTAATCTTTATGGTAGCCTGCCCATTAAAAGTTTTTTATCTTTATATTTTTATAAGGGATATAGAGGTTATAAAAGAAACAGATAGCCGGATAATTAATAGTAAAAAACAATTAGTTTTTTTGAACAATAGATGTCTTTGACATCCAACTATACTAATTAAAAACTTATTCTATTTTTTAATGGCAGTTCCGAAAAAACGTACTTCTATCTCAAAAAAACGTATTCGTAAAAATTTTTGGAAAAAAAAAGGATATTGGGCAGCATTGAAAGCTTTTTCATTAGGTAAATCTCTTTCTACAAATAAAGTAAAAAGTTCTTTTTTTTTATGCAACAAATAAATAATCAAAGATTGGAAAACCTGAGTTGCTTTGATTCAAAATTAGTCTATTTTGTTTCTAATTAATTCTAAATTGTTTATAATGTCTTTATATCTAATTATATTAATTAGAAGTTAGAAAAAATTGACAAAAAAATTTTGTTTTAGTTTTTATAATTCAAAAATTTTTGTTCCGTTGAAATAAGGAATAAACAGAAGATTTAACCTTTCTTTTGAATATGTTTTATCGTTTGTTTTTATGATGGGGAAAAAAATAATCCCCATCGATAGTCAAAAAAGAAAAGCCTGTTCCTTTTTTAAGTTAAGTGATTATCGGATGAATACGCCAATTTTAGAGTCTATCTTTCCACTTAAAGATCAATAAATATTACATTGAATTCATTACTGCACTTTCGCTCTCGACAATTCACTAAAAAGGGGGTTATTATGATTTCGAACAAGCCGCTATGGTGAAATCGGTAGACACGCTGCTCTTAGGAAGCAGTGCTAGAGCATCTCGGTTCGAGTCCGAGTGGCGGCATATTATCGTCTAAAAAACTAAGTCCTATACTAAGTTGACCTGCCGAGTTCAATTATCCTATAATTGAAATTGAATTGAAATCCCCCTCTTTTTTATTTTAAATTTTTGTTATGATATTTTCAACTTTAGAGCATATATTTACACATATATCCTTTTCAGTCGTTTCAATTGTAATTACAATTCATTTGATAACCTTATTAGTAGATGAAATCGTAGTAGGACTATCTGATTCGTCAGAAAAGGGGATGATGACTACTTTTTCTTGTCTAACAGGATTATTAGTTTCTCGTTGGATTTATTTGCAACATTTACCATTAAGTAATTTATATGAATCATTGATCTTTCTTTCATGGAGTTTATCAAGTATTCATATACTTCCCTATTTAAAAAAAATAAAAAATTATTTTAATTTAAACGCAATAACCGCGCCAAGTGCTATTTTTACCCAAGGTTTTGCTACTTCGGGCCTTTTAACTGAAATGAACCAATCCGAAATATTAGTGCCCGCTCTTCAATCCTATTGGTTAATGATGCACGTAAGTATGATGATATTGGGCTATGCAGCTCTTTTATGCGGATCATTATTATCAATAGCTCTTCTAGTTATTACATTTCAAAATTTTATAGTAAGTTTTAGTAAAAGCAACAATTTCGTAAACGAGCTATTTTCGCCGGGCGAAATTCAATACATAATAGAAAAAAGGAACTATTTAAACCGTTTAATAAAAACTTATTTTCTTTTTTCTAGGAATTATTACAGATTTCAATTGATTGAACAATTGGATTTTTGGAGTTATCGTATTATTAGTATAGGGTTTATCTTTTTAACGATAGGTATTCTTTCGGGAGCAGTATGGGCCAATGAAGCATGGGGGTCATATTGGAATTGGGATCCAAAAGAGACTTGGGCCTTTATTACTTGGAGCGTATTTGGAATTTATTTACATATTAGAACAAATAAAATTTTTAAAAGTGCAAATTCTGCAATTGTTGCCTCGATGGGCTTTTTTATAATTTGGATATGCTATTTTGGAGTTAATTTAGTAGGAATAGGGTTACATAGTTATGGTTCATTTACATCTAATTGAATAAAGGACTTGAAAAATAAACTTATGAAAGTATAAGTAGATATAAGAAACCTTGATTCCATACATAGTTAGAAAAAACTCCTTTTTTTTATTACTCAAACTTCAAAGAAGAAAAATTACGTATTTTTCATTGTTCAACAAATAATTTAAAAAATAAAAAAATTTTTGTTTGGTTTACTCCGAAAAACTATAAAACTATGGATAAAAAAAATTAGATAGAAGAGCTTCGACTTTGTCAACTGATAGTGAGAAAACGAAATCTGGATAAATACCAATAGATATTACAGGTAAAAGAATAGAGACCGAAAGAAATAACTCTCGCGGCCCAGAATCAACAAAATAATCGTTTGGGGCATTAAAAAGTTTGTATCCATAAAACATTTGACGTAACATAGATAATGAATAAATAGGCGTTAATATTATTCCAATTGCCATTACAAAAATAATTAGGATTTTGGACATTAAAAGATATTTTTGGCTAGTAAGTATTCCAAAAAATACTATCAATTCTGCAACAAAACCGCCCATGCCCGGTAATGCAAGCGAGGCCATTGATAATATACTGAAAGTCATAAATATTTTTGGAATTGTGAGAGCCATTCCGCCCATTTCATCAAGATAAACGAGACGTATTCGATCATAACTCGTTCCTGCCAAGAAAAAAAGTGCGGCGCCAATAAATCCATGAGAAATTATTTGTAAAACGGACCCGTTGAGTCCTGTATCGCTTATGGAACCAAGTCCTATAATTATGAAACCCATATGAGATACAGAGGAATAAGCTATTCTTTTTTTTAAATTACGTTGACTAGGAGATGTTGAAGCTGCATAGATTATTTGAATTGTGCCAACTAGGATCAGCCAAGGAGAAAATAGAGAATGGGCACGAGGCAATAATTCCATATTTATCCGAACCAACCCATATGCTCCCATTTTTAATAAGATTCCAGCTAGAAGCATACAAGTACTGTAATGTGCTTCTCCATGAGTGTCTGGTAACCAAGTATGTAAGGGTATAATCGGCGATTTAACAGCAAAAGCAATAAAAAATCCAATATATAAGAGAATTTCGAGTTCTACAGGATACGATTGATTAGCTGATGTTTCAAAATTTAATGTTGGTTCTAATGAACCAACTAAACAAATAGCTAGAATTGCCATTAATAAAAAGGCGGAACTTGCCGCAGTGGACAAAATAAATTTTGTCGCTGAATACAAACGTTTCTTTCCCCCCCACAGGCATATAAGTATATAAACTGGAATTAATTCTAATTCCCACATGATGAAAAAAAGTAAAAAATCTTGCGAAGAAAATGGTCCGATTTGACCGCTATACATTGCTAACAACAGAAAATGAAATAATCGAGATTCTTGAGTAACCGGCCGAGCCGCTAAAGTAGCTAAAGTAGTGATAAACCCTGTCAACAAAACGGGTCCTAGAGAAATTCCATCTAGTCCCAATCTCCAGGAAAAATCAAAAAAATGGATCCATTTATAATCCTCTATCAGTTGGATTAATGGCTCATCCAAGTGTAACTGATACCCGAATGCATAAGTTGTTAGAAGCAGTTCTATTAGACATATAGAAATAGTATACCATCTAATTACCTTATTTCCTCTATGGGGAAAAAAAAAAATTAAGGAACCCGCAAATATTGGAAAAACTACAACTATCGTTAACCAAGGAAAAGAATTCGTAGTAAAAATAAGATACACTTGGACCAGAAAAGCGCGTGAAAAAAAATATATTTTTTTGAGCACGCGCTTTTGTCGGTAAAAGTAAAAAAAATCAAATGGAGTTGTATTCAAGTCGGTTTTTTTGGAACGTATCAATAAGCTAGACCCATACTTCGAGTTGTTTCATGCCACAAATAAACCCGAACGCTCAAGAAATCTGTTGGACACGCAGATTCACATCTCTTACAACCCACACAATCCTCTGTTCTTGGAGCAGAAGCAATTTGCTTAGCTTTACACCCGTCCCACGGTATCATCTCTAATACATCTGTGGGGCAAGCTCGGACACATTGAGTACACCCTATACACGTATCATAAATCTTTACGGAATGTGACATTGGATCTATCTATAATCTTTTTAATAAGAAATTTTCGATCTAGTAAACTTGTAAATAAATCATATATTTAGATACTAGATGAATCAATGATTTAGACTTATCAGAAATTTTCTAATGAATCTACTTATGGATGGGCTCATGGAAGAGAACCAAGATACTTTGATTTCTTAGATTTTTGCAAACATCATCATACAGAATGTATGATACACGCTAATTCGCATTTATGAATATTAAAATTTGTATAGTTACTACTACTTATTTAACAAATTCGATTGATTGATACGAATTGATTTTCTATTAGGATAAATTGACGATACAATAGCAGGTCCAATAGCTGCTTCAGCGGCTGCAATGGCTATAACAAAAATCGAGAAAATATTTCCTTTTAGTTGTCGGCTATCAAAAAAATCAGAAAATGTTACTAAATTTATATTAACTGCATTCAGTATAAGTTCAAGACACATAAAAGCTCTAACCATATTTCGGCTTGTGATCAATCCATAGATGCCGATAGAAAATAAGTAGGCACTCAAAACAAGTACATGTTCCAGCATCATTGAACAACTCCTTAATTAATTTCGATTAATTTCAATATAACATGAATAATAAGGCAACCCATTCAATTTACGAGAATATAAAATATAACATAAAAAAAGTATGGAACAAAAAAAATATCTATTGGAAATAGGTCGAATAAAAGACTTTCTAGTTGGGATAACACAGAATTAAATTTGATTGCTGTTGATAGAATCATTATTTTTGGCGCGCTACGGAAATTGCACCTATCAAACCGGCTAAAAGAATTATTGAAATGAATTCAAAGGGAAGAAAAAACTCTGTTGATAAATGAATTCCTATTTGTTGACTATTACTTATCAAATCATGTTCTATAATCTGGTTTGATCTTGTAGTCCAAATAATCCCGTACCATGACGTATCTGTAATAGTAGTCATTAGTAAACCAAAGATACTTGTACAAACCAGCAACGTAACCCCATTCCCAAAGGTCCAAAGATTAAAATTTTTGTAGTATTCTGAACCCTTCATAAACATTACAGCAAAAAGGATTAAAACATTTATAGCTCCCACATAAATAAGGAGTTGTGCAGCAGCTACAAAAAATGAATTTGATAGAATATATAATAGGGATATAACAACAAGAGCTAATCCCAAAGAAAAGGCAGAATAAATTGGGTTGATAAGTAATACTACTCCTATACCGCCTAAGATAAGACCTAATCCCAGAAAGACTAAAATAAAATCATGTACGGGGCCATGCAAATCCATTATTATATTTAGGATAAGAGATAAAAAAATTTTCATAACCCTATTGAAACCAGACCAGAAAAAAGGTTGATTTGATGATTCATAATAAATTTATACCTGCATTAAATCCTAGGGGGGGGGTGTGAATTAATGTGGGTACAGTTTTTTTATTCCAATTTCACGTTTTCTCTGAATAGAGCAGCTTGAATACGAAACTAGCCATTTCGAAATAATGGTAGAGATATTTTCACTCAAAATGAAGACACAATTCGTACCAACAAATAAACCTGTTGGTTTTTATAGTTATTGAGACCAAACAAAACGCAAAAAACCATTTCTTTAAATCAAAACTTAAGCTAAGTAATTCCCTAATTTGTTATTTGAGTCGAATTCAAAATAGGCCGAATTGTATAATCGTGAATTACTACTAGAGGTAAACGACCCATAGCTATTTGATTATAATTCAATTCGTGACGATCATAAGTAGAAAGTTCATATTCTTCAGTCATTGCTAAACAATTTGTTGGGCAATACTCAACACAGTTACCACAAAATATACAGATTCCGAAATCAATACTGTAATTGCGTAATTGTTTCTTTCGAATAGCCATTTCCAATTTCCAATCAACGACGGGTAGATCTATAGGACATACACGAACACATACTTCACAAGCAATACATTTATCAAATTCAAAATGGATTCGACCGCGGAAACGATCCACGCTGATTACTTTTTCATAAGGATATTGAATAGTTATGGGTAAACGATTTACGTGGGATAAGGTAATCATGAAACTTTGACCTATGTACCTTGCAGCTCGTACTGTTTGTTGACCATATTTCATGAACCCGGTTATCATAGGGAACATATCGTGACTATATAATAATATATTATTTTTGTTTATTTATCTTGTTTGATTCAAGTTGGAAATAGAAGATATCCTTTTAGAGTGAAAATAGTTGAGAAGAAGTTGTTAATAATAGATTACCGATAGAAATAGGTAAAAGAAATTTCCATCCAAGATTCAACAGACGGTCCATTCTTATCCTAGGTAAAGTCCATCTTGTTGTGATAGTAATGAACAAAAACAAATAAGTTTTAGCTAATGTAATAAAGATATCAAGTGTCGGTTCAAAAATCCCGTATGGTTTATTTATTTCAAAAAACTCAGAAATAAATATGTGGGTAATAGAGATAGTCCAGCCTCCCAAATAAAGAACTGTTACAAATAATGAAGAAACTAATAGGTTTAAATAAGAAGCAACATAAAATAAACCAAATTTGATACCCGAATATTCGGTTTGATAACCTGCTACTAATTCTTCTTCTGCTTCTGGTAAATCAAAAGGTAATCTTTCACATTCGGCTAGAGAAGAAATAAAAAAAATAATAAATCCTATAGGTTGACGCCACAAATTCCATCCCCCAAAACCATATTTGGATTGTGCTTCAACTATATCAACTGTACTTGAACTATTAGATAATCATAGTCGGTGATACCATCACAGTTTCCAGCGCTATTCCAGAACCGTACATGAGATTTTAACTGCATACGGCTCCTGGAAGACCTTAAATAAATCTAAGGATCGAATCAGTATTACTTTATTTTGATATGTTTATAAGATGCAGAAGGTAAAAATATATTGTACGATCCCGAATTAGACCAATTAAATTCTGTTTGTTCTGTTTTAAAAAATTAATATGTTTTATTTATATTAATTCTAATTAATATAAATAAAACATATTAAAGTGCTTCTGAATTGATCTCGTCCTTTGATTTAATAATTTCAAAAATATTTTGAAAGTTTATTTGGTGAGTAATAACTCAATTTTTCAATCAAATACTCGTTATAAAGATATCAATAACCCTTCCTTTTTACATACGAAAAAAATTATACATTAATTCATAAATTATGATCTGAATTCTATCTATAGAAATATGAATATAGAACGAATAAAAGTATAAATACAAAAAAGCAAGGTTTTTACTGGAATTGTATTTCTTCTTTCTCTTTTTTTGTCGTTTCTATGTCTTCTTTCTGTTTCTGCGAACAGTGGATTTACAAAATCAAAACAAAGTAAAGGATTATTTCGTTTCCAATAGTCATTGATTTAATCGACGGATAGGAGTATACTCTGGATCGGAATTCTAGGGAGTACTGCCTAATCATTTCTACTAACTTAAAGCCCCAATTAATATTCTTTGTATTTTTTTTAATAATCTCTCTATTACAAATCCTTTGTGTATCTTGGTGTTTCTACTCATCCACTCGTTTTTGTTCAATGATGCGTTACGTTAAGGTAATTCATGTATGATAAATACCTACAAACGGTAGTGAAAACTCACTATAGTTTATCTTTCTTTTTATTTTTAGCCCGCTTCAAGTCAGGTTACCTAATCTTGGGACAAAGGCTTTCGTTTGCTTATTGACGTTCGGCTATCTAACATTTCTACCTAGAAAATGAGATTTAATTTTTTTACAGCTAGCTTATATAAACTATATAAGATGTTTTCTTTCACTCATATAACTCTCAGGTTTAGTTCATCCATCTGACTATTGAATAATAAATGAAGATATTTACTTAAAGAGGTTCGCCCTCTTTATATAAAATAGAAACAAAGAAGTAGACAATTTTTATGTCTTAACGAATCGCACGTAGAGATATTGATAACACGCATAAAGTTAATGGTATTTCATAACTAATCGATTGAGCAACAGCTCGTAGACCACCTAAAAAAGAATATTTATTATTTGACCCGTATCCTGACATAAGAAGGCCAATGGGAGCAATACTTGAAATGGCAACCCATAAAAAAACACCGATATTGAGATCCGATAAAATAAGACGAGAACTAAATGGAACAACTAAATAGCTTACTAAACTGGATATGACCGCTACGGAAGGTCCGATACTAAATAAACGAGTATCTCCTCTAGATGGAAAAAGGTTTTCTTTGAAAAGTAGTTTTGACCCATCAGCTAAAGCTTGCAAAACTCCTAACGGCGCAGCGTATTCAGGTCCAATACGTTGTTGTAGCCCTGCAGATATTTCTCTTTCTAACCATACAATTACTAGTACACCCATTGTTATTCCCAATACAGGAGTAAAAACTGGAATAAGTATCCATAAAATTACATAAGTTTGTTTTACAAATTCCAATTTAGAAAAAGAATTGATATCTTGTACTTCTATTCTATGAATAATTATCATTTTAACGATCAACTTCTCCCATAATGATATCTATACTACCTAGTATTGTCATAATATCAGCCAATTTCATTCTTTTAACTAACTGAGGAATAATTTGCAAATTTATAAAACCAGGTGGTCGAATTTTACACCTCCAAGGAAAACTACTCTGATCCCCTATCAAAAAAATACCTAATTCGCCCTTTGGAGCTTCAACTCTCACATAGAGTTCTTGTTTCGGTAATTCAAACCTAGGAGAGGTTTTTTTACTAATAAATCGATAGTCAAAATCATTCCATTCTGGATTCCTTTCTATATCAAAGTATCGTATTTCTAAATTCTCATATGGCCCCCCCGGAATTCCTTCTAGAACTTGTTGAATAATTTTTATGGATTCTGTCATTTCAGCAATGCGGACTAGATATCGAGCTAATGAATCTCCTTCTTTTTGCCACTGTACTTCCCAATCAAATTCGTCGTAACACTCATAATGATCAACTTTACGGAGATCCCATTGTATTCCAGAAGATCGCAGCAGTGGTCCTGATAAACCCCAATTTATTACTTCTTCGCTTCCAATAATGCCTACCCCCTCAACTCGTTCTAAAAAAATAGGATTTCGTGTAATAAGTTTTTGATATTCATTAACTCCTGTTAAAAAATAATCGCAAAAATCTAAACATTTATCTATCCACCCATAGGGTAAATCGGCCGCGACTCCTCCAATACGAAAAAAATTATGCATCATTCTCATACCAGTCGCAGCTTCAAATAGATCATATACTAATTCTCTTTCTCTGAAAATATAGAAGAAAGGAGTCTGCGCTCCAATATCTGCCATAAAAGGGCCGAGCCATAACAAATGCGAAGCGATACGACTCAATTCTAACATAATTGTTCGGATATAACTGGCTCTTTTAGGCACTCGGATATTTCCGAACAACTCTGGCCCGTTTACAGTTATTGCTTCTGTAAACATAGTAGCTAAATAATCCCAACGCGTTACATAAGGCAAATATTGTATAATTGTTCGGTTTTCCGCAATTTTTTCCATTCCTCGGTGTAAATATCCTAATATTGGTTCACAATTAATAACATCTTCACCATCGAGAGTAACAAGTAGTCGAAGAACGCCGTGCATTGATGGGTGGTGGGGTCCCATATTTACTATCATGGGGTCGTTTCTTGTAGCTGGTATATTCATAGGTTTTACGTGATTCATTTTTTAATGAATTACTGAAAGTTAAAACAAGTTCACTAAAATTTAAGATCTCCAAAATAATTCAAAATGAGTTTTCAAACTCAAATTAACGTATTTTTGATTCGCGAATATCTAACTGATTAATTAATAGTTTATAACGTATTCTATTTGTCTTTGACAAATAAGATAGCATCCTCTGGCGTTTTCCCAAAAGTTTACGGAGGCCTCTCTGAGATAAATAATCTTTTCTGTGCAATTCCAAGTGTGAAGAAAGTTTTCGTATCTTATTAGTGATTCTTAATATTTGAAATGCAACACAACCCCCGTTTTCTTCGTGCGAAATAACCGAGATGAATGATTTTTTTATCATAAAATTAAATCGTACCTCTCACTGTCCTTTAATTAGTAAATTTTTTTTTATCAATAAAAAAAGTTATATTCTTTTTTTTTTTTTACGTAGACATTATAATAATCTTAATTTTGTTAAAAATGACCAATTGTATTCCGTACACAAAAAGATAGTTGTGTATACTCACAAAAGATAAAAATTATACTCCTAAAGAAAAAAAGCACGGTAAATAAAGTCAATTAGTAGTTTAATTTTTTTTAGTTAAGTACACGGTCAGTTTATTTTTCAAATTGTGGATACATATATATCCTTAGGAGACCGAAACAACTGCTATTATTGGTATCAAACCAATAGCGATTTATACAAGCGAAATCTTCTAATCGATAATTAGGCCAAAGAAAAAATTTAAATTTAATTAGTCTATTTGTCTCGCTTTTTATAGGTTGGCTATTTACTCGATTTTCAGTCCAAAAGGGCGAATTTAGAGGTATAACATTTCGATTTATCGAATCAAAACAAATTATAATTCTGAATTCTCTCCGACGTCTAGGGGATAAAAGACTTTCAGGAACAAACAACTCATAATCAGTTTTGTTTCGCTTTTCAGTTATCTTTTGAGGTTTTGGACTTAATTCATCAGAATTCTTCGTATTAACATAGTCTTTGTCTTTTTTTCGGGACTTTTGATTAATTGTGTACTTGCTATTATGAACCATTGAAATACCCATAATTTGATGCATAATAAATTGTCCTGCCCTTTTGAGAGACAGACGAAAGGGTTCAATAAGTAATATTCCCCTTTTAAGCAATTTTGTAAGAGTTAATTTTTTATGAATCTTTAAAATATCCAGACTAATTTCCCCCCTCTGAATAGAGGCTATAGCAATTTCTCTTGGGTTTAGCAGTCTAAGCAGGAGACAATATACGTTAATGTTATTAATTATATTTTTTTTTAAAAAATCATTCCATCTCAATTGAAAAAGCAAATATCTTTTTAGTATGAAAGCAAATTTCGCGTCCATTTCGTTCTTGTATTGTTTTTCTTTTTTCATTTTTGATATCACATAATTTTTTTCAATATCTTTTTCATAGTTTAATAGAGTTGATTCAAAATCTCTTTGGACTGTACATTCTTTTTCCCTTTGATTTTTTTTTTTTAGTTTTTTCATTAAAAAACTAAAATATCTTTTTTGCTTTACAGTAATTTTTTTATTTTTACTAGCATTTTCATTAAAATTTAAAAGGAACACCTTGATTGGTATGATCCATGGTTTAATTTTATACGAAAAAGAAAGTATCAAAAATTCTGGAAAAAACCAAATTAGAAAAGTCAATATGGAACAATTTAGTATTTTGTCCTTCATTCTCATCCAATTAAACAGTTTTTTTTTATTATTGAATGGGTTGCTCCCTTGATCAATTGTTGTAAAAAAACGACAATTTTTGTCGATTTTATCCCTTTTTTTATAATTATTACTTATAATCTTATTATATTTCCTAGTATCGGTATCAGTATTCATATTTCTCCATACTTGAATATCTATTTTCTTTCTAAAACACAAATTGAGAAATATCCAATGAAAACATTTTCGATTTAGGTTTTTCTTTATATGTATAATATTATCTTCTACTAGAAAATTTTTGACCAGAATACCTACTAGGATATTAAAAGATTGGCGTTTCTTTTCGTAATAATTATCAAAAAAATATAAGTTATGATTTACTTGTAAAGATACTGCAGAAATGGAGGAATTCTTTTTATCTTCAAACTTAATAAAATTATATGATAAAAGATCATATCTATTTTTTTTTTTAACATTTTTTTTTTTTAGGAAGTGGTTTTTTACTCTTTTTATACTCTCTTGTGGTATGAATTGAGATAAATCATTTTGATAAAAATCTTTTAACCTATTTTTACATTGATCTATTGTTCGAAATTTGTGAAGGTTCTTAGGGTTCAATTCGCAATGTAATAGTTTCTGTGTTCCAATAAAATAATTTTTTATTTGATTTTTAAGAAAAAGAGATGTTACATTAGATTGAAAGACAGATCTTAACTTATCTAAATAAAAAAAGTTCAAAGCCGCGTTTTGTGATAATTTGTAAAAGACATATGCTTGTGACAAAGAAGATAAGTCACAAAAATAATGTAACTTCTTATTACTAATATTACAAAGCGACTCTGTGATAGTATAAATAAATTTAGTTATATCTTTGTTTCTTTTAGCCTTTTTTTCTTGATTTATTTCATTAGTGTAAATATAGGAACTGTATTTATTAAATTTTTTTTTTCTTGTTTCAAAAAAAAAAAGTTGTACATTTATTTTATAAATAGTTTGGATATATATAAAGAAATTTCTATGGATTCTTTCACAAAAAAAGTTTATAAAATATTTTGTTTTTCTAATTAGTCGAACATTTCTTTTTTTTAATTGTTCAAAATTGGAACTAATATTTCTATGTAGACTTCTAAATTCTTTTTTATTTTCTTTTTCAATTTTTTGTAAATCTGTTATGATTATGCTAGTTCGAGTTGCTAACCTTTGTATTTTTTGTTTTGTCAACCTACAAGTTGTGCACCTCGGAGATTTAATATTAATGGAGGATTCCTGAATTATCTCATTATTTTTTATCAAATTGTCTTCTTTTTTGTTTTCATTCAATTGGTATCTTTCTATTTCTTTCAATCCAACTAATGGAATTTTTTGGATTTTTGGTACTTTTTTTATTTTTTTTTTTAGAAATAGAATGCTTTTAATAATCCCCCCTTTTTTTTCTTTTGAGACTTTTAGAAAAAACTTTATTCTTTCTTTTAAAATTATTACAACCCTAAAACACTTCTTTTTACATTTTTTTCGTTTTTTAAAAAAGGGTTCAAAAAAGGAAAGTTGTTTTCGTGGAGAACCAAAAGGAAGTTCAGTTTCCATTCCCCAAACTGTTAAAAAAAAAAAATCATTTTTTTTTTCGTCATTTTTTAGTGGATAGGTCTCTTTTTCTAGTAGCTTAGATTTGTGCCAAAGTTTCATACGAAAAGGAAATAGGATCTTTATCTGAATACCGTCTTTTAACCAGTTTTTAGGAAATTCTTTTTCTGATAATTGAATAGCGTTATAAGTGCATTTAACATGCATTTCTTTGCGCCACTCTGTTAAATCCTCAGACCATTCAGGAAATTGAAAAAATAGTATACGAGTGATATTTTTACCAATTATAAATGAGGGTAATATTATATATTTTCTTATAATTGATTGAGTTACTAACATAAGACCTCTTATTACTTGAGCGACTACAAAGCTATCCCAAGCTTCGGCTATTTTTATACGTGCTTTTTCTATTCTTTTTTGTTCTTTTTTTTTTTTACTTTCTTTTTTTTTTTTTTTTGTAGAATCTATAATTTTGAATTCTGTATTTTCCCCTAGACTACTTTTAATTTTTTTTTTTATTGTCTCGGAAATATCAAAAGAAAAGGTTTTTTCTATTCGATTCAAAAAAGTGGGGGAATTTATATTTGCTTCAAAAGCTTTACAAATAATTGTTTTACGCCTTTGTGCTCGGATTGAGCCTATAATTATGTCTCGCCGAAAATCCGGTTGTTGTGAATAACGTATTACAGAAATATCGTCTGTTTCATCATTATTAATATCTTGTAAATTACCAAAAGTATTCCTATCTTTTAGGTCGACATTAAAAACTACTACACGTTTACTTTTTCTTGAACGAATCGGAGCATCCTTTCCGAAAAGTTCTTCGTTTTTTTCTTCCTCTTGTTCCAAATTGTTTATTAATTTGTATGACCACTGAGGAACTTTTTTTTTTATTTTTTTTAATTGATTTCGAATTTTTTTAGTGTTAGGATCCGGTTGAACATTTTCAAATAGAATTTTTTTTTTTTTACTTTCTGAATTACTTATTTCTTTTTTAGATTCAGGAAGTAAAAAATTTAGTTTTAAATTGGGTGTTGGTTTTAGATAAAATTTATTTATTAAATTCACCAAAAAACTAATTTCTTTTTCTAATGCTGTTTTATGAATTCTATCATTTTTTTTTTGTTCTTGTTGAAAATCTAAGTAATTAATAATAATAAAGATACTATAAATCTTATTTACCCAACCCCTTTCTATGTGATTTTGTATGTAAATTTTATCTTTGATTGAAAGCCAAACCAATTTTAACATTTGTCCACGGGACGCGCCTTTTAAGAAAGGGTCATATAGCTTAGGTAAGTATTTTTTTTTTTTACAAAATTTGCATAATCTATTTCTGTTTTGAAGTCCAGCGAGAATAATAGAATTATTTCC